TCTAATTTTAGGTGAAATGTGTTTCTGATTTCTGATTTTTATCTTTTATGAATCATACTTTTTTCACAAACTTAACTCAATCGAGTTCAAATAACACGCAGGTATAAATTAATCTATTTAGGATCCGGGTAAGATGGGAACATGGATTCCACACGTTTGAATTCAAATTCAAAAAGGGCGAGTGATCTTTTCATTATATGTTCAAAATCTTCCTAATTTAGAGAAGTTAGTTATTTAGAAAAACCCTCCGTCCCATATCTATTTTCTATTTTATCAAAATTGAAATTTTCAACGATTCTATCTATTATTCTTTATCTCGTAAATGGGGTAGTCTAATTATTTATTAATTTTTCTATGGATTTCTGAATTCTAACTATATTTGATACTAATCTAATAAAGTTGACTCAAACTCAATAGAATTAAGTCTCTTAATGTTAATATAGGTTAGGTTGAAATAAAAAAAGGAACAGCTTAATCTGGACTTCTTTAGTTTTGTGCCTAGGTAGTTTGTATCTGCGATCAGAATCCCCTTTTTCATTTCTGTTATGTCCCATTATTCCCATAGAATGGGTGAGCAGATAAGAATTAATCATTAATGGGAGATATTAAAATATTTGCGTCTGTCCGAACTACATTATCAAAAATTTAACAAAACTCCAATGCTATAATTATGTAATTATATATTTAACAACCGATGTATTTTCTTTGAATCTCAGTTTGGGTATTTCGTGTTGGGTCCTAATGAAAAATTGTAAATCTATGTAACACATGAGATGGTGGTGCTTTATATCTTTTATTGTTTTTTATTCACTTTCTATTTCTAGTAAGATAATAATGTTACTTAAAAAAATACATATAAAATGAGGAAAAGTTTATCGTATATGTTTTTATTGTTCTATTTCACTAATAAAAGTCTTTCGATTTTTGTGTGAAAAAGGTTTGTGATACGAAAATTACAAATTTCAATTTGTAATATAGACTATTTAGATTAGAATGGTGACAGGGCAGTTTTTCAGTTGATTTGATAGATACGAAAACCCCTCCCTTACCTATTTATTTTTTTGTTTGCTCTAGTTTATTAATTTAATTCAATTAAGAAGGACTTATCTTTTCTACGATGATCAAATGTGGTCCTTATTGTCAATTTTATTCAAATAATGATACGAGCTTTTTTTAATTATGAATGTTTTTTAAAATTATGAATATTTTTAATGATTCCTTAGAAGTTAAATGGACTCTTTGATAGAGGTCTTACTAAAACTTCTTTAGAAAAATCTTTATTGATCTATATCTATCTATAAAAAGAGTATAGAGTACGACGTCTATGCACTAATTGAACCAATGACTATTCATGATTCCATAATTGAATCAATTCCATACCGGTTCCAAATTAGAGGAATGTTATGCTAAAACTTCGTTTGAAACGATGTGGTAGAAAGCAACGTGCGACTTGAAGGAGACGACCTTTTGTGGATTCTTTATTATATCCACCATTTTCCATTTCTATAGGAATGAAAGTGCTCTTGGCTCGACATCATTTGGTAATGTAAATAGTCCAGGATAGAGCTCGAGTAGAAAGTATTAATTGATTTCTCGGAGCAAAAATCTAGGGTTAATGCAAATCAATAAATTGGAACAACTTCGTGAGAATATAACTTCGATATAAAAATCGAAAGGATCCCATTCGAGGAAGTTTCCCATTCAAAAGGAAAATTTGTTGGGATTAATCAAACTTTTTCGACCCAAAGTGTATCACGCGGGAATCAAATGTCCACAAGATTCTTTGATAGAAGGAAATTCCAAAAAGGGTATGTTGCTGCCATTTTGAAAGGATTAAGAAGGACCGAAGGAATGTCTAAACCCAATGATTGATAAAGGATCTCAGAACAAGGAAACACCATTTAAATTGTCTCAATAAATGAGCCCGACTTAGTATCTTAAGATAAGAAATAAAAATTTTAAAGGAGACAAATAAGGGGGTAAAGACCACTCAATAAATGAAATTGCCTAACAATTTTCTTTTGAGCTCTTTAAAAGTTATCTAACTTGAGTTATGAGTACGAATGATTTCTTTTTTATTTTCAGGAATGAAAAAGAAAAAAAAGACTTAAACCGCAGTCTAATTGATTTGATGATTTTATGCACCTTTTATGATTTACTAGAATTCAATACATAGATAAAACTTTGAATCAAATTATTTTTTTCTCGAGCCGTACGAAGAGAAAACTTCCTATACGTTTCTAGGAGGGGTATTGTTCATTTACATCTATCTCAATGAGCTGTCTTTCGAATCGTTGCAATTGATGTTCGATCCCGAAGAGAAGGAAAAGATCTGCAGAAAGTGGGTTTTTATGATCCGATAAAGAATCAAACTTATTTAAACGTTACTGCTATTCTATATTTCCTTGAACAGGGTGCTCAACCTACAGGAACTGTTCAAGATATTTTTAAAAAGGCGGGGGTTTTTAAGGAACTTCGCCCTAATCAAATGAAGTTCAAT